TAGCCCTTGTCCTAGATATCTTAACATATGGATAATCTCTTGTCAAGATGGGTATTCCATAATACTACACGACAGTTCTCTGATCCTTTTTTTAACAGATTTATATTGCTTAGAAATGGTATTCTACCTATAATTCCCGAAGCGACGGGCCCTTTTTTGTGATGATAAATAACCTACTTAACTCAGTGGTTAGAGTGTTGCTTTCATACGGCGGGAGTCATTGGTTCAAATCCAATAGTAGGTAAGGTAGAACTTATTAGATACCGGAGTCAATGGTATCTAATAAGTTTTTCTATCCATCTTCTTTTTTTCGTTGTATCATCAGATTATACTTGATTGTGTTCAACTGGCGGAATCAAAACGTGATATATAATAAAGAACTTCTAACGAACTTTTTTATTTCTTTTTGTGTATTTGTGTATTTCCTACTAGGAAATAACATTGACAGCCTCCACTCGTGTCCTAGCTCGTCTGAGAGCTAGATTCGCCTCAATTGCTTGTCTCTTGCCCTGAGCTCTACTCAAGTTAGCTTCAGCTATTTCAAGAGCTTGTTGAGCTTCTTGCGGATCAATGTCAGTATTAATCTCCGCGTCATTTCCTAAAATGGTGATTTCATTATTACTTATTCTAGCAAAACCGCCCATCAAAGCCACCGTTAACCATTGGTCGTTGAGGCGTATTCTCAAAAGACCTATATCCACAGCTGTGGCAATGGGGGCATGGTTTGGTAATACGCCAATTTGTCCACTATTAGTAGATAAAATAATTTCTTTAACTTCTGAATCCCAAATAATTCGATTGGGAGTCAGTACACAAAGATTTAAGGTCATTTCTTCAATTTGCTCTCCACTTCTAAGTTCATAGCTTTCGCGGTAGCTTCATCGATGTTACCTACCAAATAAAAGGCCTGCTCGGGAAGACTGTCTAATTCTCCGGAAAGGATCAGCCGAAACCCCCTAATTGTTTCTGTGAGACCAACATATTTCCCTGGAGAACCGGTAAATACTTCTGCCACAAAGAAGGGTTGTGATAAGAAACGCTCAATTTTTCGCGCTCTTGCTACAGTTAAACGATCTTCTTCGGATAATTCGTCCAAACCAAGTATAGCTATAATGTCCTGAAGTTCTTTGTAACGTTGTGAAGTTTGCTTAACTCTTTGCGCAGTTTCATAATGCTCCTCGCCAACGATACGAGGTTGTAACATAGTTGACGTTGAATCTAACGGATCTACTGCTGGATAAATACCTTTGGCAGCTAATCCTCTTGATAGTACGGTAGTAGCATCTAAATGTGCAAATGTCGTGGCAGGGGCGGGGTCGGTTAAATCGTCCGCAGGTACATAAACTGCTTGGATCGAAGTTATAGATCCTTCTTTTGTGGAAGTAATTCTTTCTTGCAAAGAACCCATTTCTGTACTAAGGGTAGGTTGATATCCCACTGCCGAAGGCATTCGCCCTAATAGGGCGGATACTTCTGAACCCGCTTGGACGAAACGAAAGATATTGTCGATGAATAGAAGCACATCTTGTTCATTAACATCCCGGAAATATTCCGCCATGGTTAGGGCAGTCAAACCAACTCTCATACGAGCTCCCGGTGGTTCATTCATTTGACCATAGACTAGAGCTACTTTTGATTCTGCAATATTTTTTTCATTAATAACCCCCGATTCCTTCATTTCCATGTAAAGATCATTTCCTTCACGAGTACGTTCTCCTACTCCGCCAAATACGGATACCCCTCCATGGGCTTTAGCTATGTTGTTGATCAATTCCATGATAAGTACTGTTTTACCTACGCCGGCTCCCCCGAATAGTCCTATTTTTCCTCCACGGCGATAAGGAGCTAAAAGATCCACTACCTTAATCCCTGTTTCAAAGATGGATAATTTCGTATCTAACTGTATAAAGGCAGGCGCGGATCTATGAATAGGAGATGTTGTACGAGTATCTACAGGACCTAAATTATCAACAGGCTCGCCAAGAACATTGAAAATTCGTCCGAGAGTAGCTCCACCTACTGGAACACTTAGAGGAGATCCCGTGTCAATCACTTCCATTCCTCTCGTCAGACCATCTGTAGCACTCATAGCTACAGCTCTAACTCTATTATTTCCTAATAATTGTTGTACCTCGCAAGTCACATTAATTTGCTGACCGGCAGTATCTCGACCCTTAACCACCAAAGCGTTATAAATATTAGGCATCTTGCCCGGAGTAAAAACGACATCCAGCACTGGGCCAATAATTTGAACGATACGCCCTAGGTTTTTTTCTTCAAGTGTAGAAACCGCAGGATCAGAAGTAGTAGGATTGTTTCTCATAATAAAGTGAAATATGTCGAATTTTTTTTTGGATTGGATTATAGTACATAGTACCGAATCAAAAAGAAATGTCCGATAGCAAGTCGATCGGTTAATTCAATAAGAAATAAATGGAAGTTAGCACTCGATTTCGTTGGTACCGCCCAACCAACCGAATCCAATTCAATCGTTTACTCA